ATTTGCATTATTATATAATAATGCACATAAACACATTTTGCTAAAAATTGTACTTCTAGGGACTTTCCTGTCTTCGGGGGGGGTTCAGGAATGATAGTGATCTTAGGAGTTGGGGGGGGTAGGGGGGGGTTAACGTGTAAAAACCCCGGGGCATACTAAGGAAATATTATGCTGATCATTTCGTTATGTCCCTGATATCCTTATATGTAATTCTTCAATCAAGGTCTTTCCACCCTTAACCATTTCTTTTAACTTGCATGTGAAGAATGTACTACCTTATTTTTATTTACTGTGTGCACTTTGAAATGCCAAATGAAAGGAAGACAAAAAAAGATAACCCCCTATCCTCTGGAAAGAATGCCCGGCATGTTGAGTAATCGCGCCATATGTACTCCACCATTAACTTATGCCAGGATAGAGAATTATATATGGGGAATACTATCAAGTCATGCCCCTGACATAGGAACCAAATGCCAGGAATAATTCACTCTGTGAAACCCCCACAATCATTGTCCCTCACCTTCAATAACCGTTATCATTAAGATATCAACTGATGGTAGGTTCTTATTGGGCTCAAATTCTGTGATTTAAGAGATGTTGAATACTTGTTTGTATGTTCTATTTTAAATGAAATATCTTAATTCAATAAATATCATGTCATTCAAGAATGACATAAATGGACTAATCAATTATGTCATTTAAATAATATAATTGTCAAGATATTAGAAGAATGTAATTATTGAAAACATTAATGTATTATATCACATTATGTCCTTGAGTACATACTCGTGTACATAAATAAGTATGTGTTGCAATATTCAGGGTCCCAAGGAGTAGTTTCTAATCAAGAATACTAGCTTTGGGAGTTAGCGGCGGGGGTTTGAGTCCCCCCTCTTTGAGCAGAAGGGGGGATTTTAACCTCCATGTCCGGCTTACAAGACCGGTGCTTTAAACGTTAAGCTACGAGTGCAGGATAATTCGAGGAATTTATTTTCTAATCATCCTATGATTGGTATGGCAATTAAGAATAAAGAGAAGTAGAGGACTGATGCCACTTGTCCGATAATAATGTAGGGGTCTTCAACGGGCATGCCTCCGATTCAAGTAAGAATTATAATGGTCGCGATTAAGAGTCAGAATAGGAGTTGAGTGAGAGGGCGAAAGGTTAAACCTCGCTGTTTTGACGTATGAAGTATAGGGACCACTATTAGGACTAGGATGGAGGCAAGGAGTGCTAGAACTCCGCCTAGTTTGTTTGGGATTGAGCGTAGGATAGCGTATGCAAAGAGGAAATATCATTCGGGTTTAATATGTGGAGGGGTGACAAGGGGGTTAGCGGGGATAAAGTTATCTGGGTCTCCTAGCAGGTTGGGGGAGAATAGGGCTAAGGAGGCGAGGAAGGTTAGGGCAATGGCGAAGCCTAGAAGGTCTTTGTAGGAGAAGTAAGGGTGGAAGGAGATTTTGTCTACATCTGAATTTAAGCCTAGGGGGTTGTTAGAGCCTGTTTGGTGAAGGAATATTAAGTGGATTATGGTGACGGCTGCAATGATGAAGGGAAGAAGGAAGTGGAAGGCGAAAAATCGGGTTAGGGTGGCGTTATCTACTGAAAAGCCTCCTCAAATTCATTGAACTAAGGTATTTCCAATATAGGGGATGGCGGAGAGAAGGTTGGTAATGACGGTAGCCCCTCAGAATGATATCTGTCCTCAGGGGAGAACGTAACCTACGAAAGCGGTTGCTATAACAAGGAGGAGGAGAACTACTCCAATGTTTCATGTCTCTTTATAGAGGTATGAACCATAATAAAGTCCTCGGCCAATATGTAAGTAGATACAGATGAAGAATATAGAGGCGCCGTTGGCGTGGAGGTTTCGAATTAGTCAGCCGTAATTTACGTCTCGACAAATATGGGCAACGGAAGAGAATGCTGTGGCAACATCGGCTGTGTAATGTATGGCGAGGAATAGTCCAGTTAGGATTTGAATAACAAGGCAGAGGCCGAGTAAAGATCCAAAGTTTCATCACACTGAGATGTTGGAGGGAGCAGGAAGATCAATTAGGGCATTGTTAGCGATTTTCAAAAGGGGGTGGGTTTTACGTAGGCTGGCCATAAGGTTTTTGTAGTTGAAATAACAACGGTGGTTTTTCAAGTCATTGGTCCTGGTTAGAGTCCGGGCAGAAACCATGTCTTATATTGTAGTATTCTTTTTATTTGGTTTAGTGTTTGGTCTTGTAGGGGTCGCTGCAAATCCTTCTCCTTTCTTTGCTGCTTTTAGTTTAGTGGTGGTGGCGATTTTTGGGTGTGGTGCATTAGCAGAGGAGGGGGGAGTTTTCTTGTCTTTGATTTTATTTTTGATTTATTTAGGAGGGATGCTGGTTGTATTCGCGTATTCAGCAGCTCTTGCTGCGGATCCGCATCCAGAGAGTTTAGGGGACCCCTTTGTTGTGGGGTATATGGTATTTTATTTGGTAGTAGTGGTTTCAATTTCTGGTTTTTTTTGGGGAGGGTGGTATGAATACTTTTGAGGATTATCAGATTTTACTAATTTTTCAGTATCTCGCGGGGATGTAGGAGGGGTTGCGTTTATATATTCGTTGGGAGGGGGGATGCTGATCATTAGTGCGTGAGTCCTTCTTCTTACCTTATTTGTGGTGTTGGAGTTAACGCGAGGGTTAAGTCGGGGAGCGATGCGTGTAGTTTAAAGGGAGTAAATTAGGGCGGCGAAGGAGGTTGTTAGAAGGAAGAGGGTTAGATAAGCTTTGATTGTGCCTTGTTGGGCGTTACTTGTTAAAGTGGCTAATGGCACATTGGCGGAGATTATTGCTTTGGGGCCTGTTTTTTCAAGTCAGGACTGGTCTAATGTTTGGTTGGCGATTATTTGGCCTAGGGTTAAGTTTAGTTTGGGTATAAGGCGATGAATAATGATTGGGAAAAACCCTAGTATGTTTGAGAAGTGGTGGGGTGTGGGCAGGGGTTTAATATTAATTTGTTTGTTTGTTAGAGAAGCTAGTTCGAGGGCTAGGAGAAGTCCAGTAATGGTAACTAGTAAGGCGGCCAATTTTAGTAGGGGAGGCATGGTTATAATGGGGGTCTTCATGGGAATAATGTGGGAGGTAATTAAGAGGCCAGCAACAATGCTTCCTCAGGCTAATCGTTTGATAGGATTAATGACTTTTGGGTCATTTTCGTTAATAGGGGATAATGGGTTAAATCGAGGGTGACCTATGGAAACGAAGAAGATGACACGGAGGCTATAAATGGCTGTGAAAGAAGTAGCTACAAGTGTCAAGGCTAGGGCTCAGGCGTTTAGGTAAGATGTGTTTAAAGCCTCGATGATGGCGTCTTTAGAGAAGAAGCCGGCGAGGAAGGGGGTGCCTGTTAAGGCTAGGCTGCCAATTGTTATACAAGAGGATGTGAATGGTGCAAGGTGATGTATTCCTCCTATTTTTCGGATGTCTTGTTCGTCATTAAGGCTGTGGATAATTGAACCAGAGCATAGGAAAAGTATTGCTTTAAAGAAGGCGTGAGTGCAAATGTGGAGGAATGCAAGTTGGGGTTGATTTAGGCCAATAGTTACTATCATCAAGCCGAGTTGGCTGGAAGTTGAGAAAGCAACAATTTTCTTGATGTCATTCTGGGTGAGGGCGCAGGTGGCAGTAAATAAGGTGGTAAGGGCTCCTAAACATAGGCAGGTAGTAAGGGCAATTTGATTATTTTCTAAAAGAGGGCTTATTCGGATGAGGAGGAAGATTCCTGCAACGACCATAGTGCTGGAGTGAAGTAGGGCAGAAACAGGGGTGGGACCTTCTATTGCAGCTGGAAGTCAGGGGTGTAGACCAAATTGGGCGGATTTTCCAGTGGCAGCGAGAATTAGGCCGAGAAGTGGGAGGGTGAGGTCTATATTCTTGGTGATGGTAACAATTTGTTGTATTTCTCATGAGTTTAAGTTTATTGCGATTCAGGCTATGCTTAGGATAAGTCCAATATCTCCAACTCGGTTATATAGGACGGCTTGGAGAGCGGCGGTGTTTGCATCTGCTCGTCCGTATCATCAGCCGATGAGAAGGAAGGATATAATGCCTACTCCTTCTCATCCAATAAATAGTTGGAATATATTGTTTGCTGTTACTAGAATAATTATGGCAATTAGGAAGGTGAGAAGATACTTGAAGAAGCGGTCTATTTGTGGGTCGGAGTGCATATATCATGCTGCAAATTCAAGAATAGACCAGGTTACGTAAAGGGCAATAGGGGTAAAGATAATAGCATAGTGGTCAAATTTGAAGCTAATGTTAATGTCAAAGGTTAGGGTGTTTACTCAGTTTCAATTGGTAATGATGGCTTCTGCACCTTCATTTAGGAAGAGGAATATGGGGAGGAGGCTAATAAGGAAAGCCAGTTTGACCGCTGCTTTTACTTGGTAGAGGGCCCAGATTTCTTTTAGGGGGCGAGTGGTTGGGGTTGTAAGTAGAGGATATAGTAGTGTAATAAAAATAGGGAGCAGGGCGGAGGATATTATGAGAGGTGTGGGATGCATAGCTACTACTTGGATTTGCACCAAGAGTTTTTGGTTCCTAAGACCAATGGATGAGCTGTTATCCTTTAGGAGCGGTGGCGAGTGAGTCCAGGGGTCCAACCTGGATGGCGAAGATTAGCAGTCTTTGTTGCTGCGAGCCTCTCTCGGTGAGCAAGAGGAGTTTAACCTCTGTTTTTAGAATCACAATCTAAAGTTTTTATTAAACTATGCCTACAGGTGGCTAGTCAGATTAATTCAGGCTTAAGAGTTAGTAAGAAGAGCGGTAGAATATGGAGTGCTATTAGCAGGTGTTCTCGGGTGTGCGAGGGCTCCAGGAAAATTATATGTGTTGGAAGGGGGCCCCGTTGGGTCGAGAGAAATATGTAGAGGGTGTAGCCGGCGGTGATTAGGGTGCCTGCTCCGGTTAAGGCAATTGTTCAGGGGGACCAGTTGAATAGGGCAGCGATGATGATTAGTTCACCCATAAGATTAGGGAGCGGAGGAAGGGCCAGGTTAGCAAGGCTAGCGGCGAATCATCAGGAGACTATAAGTGGAAGTACTGTTTGTATACCTCGTGCTAAGAGCATGGTTCGGCTATGCGTTCGTTCATAGGCAGTATTTGCTAGGCAAAATATGGCGGAGGATGTGAGGCCGTGTGCAATTATAAGGATTATTGCGCCTGTAAGTGCTCAAGGTGCTTGAACTAGAACGGCTGCGATTACTAGACCTATATGGCTTACAGATGAATAGGCGATAAGGGACTTTAGGTCTGTTTGGCGTGTACAGATTGATCCTGTTATTACAACTCCTCAGAGTGCAAGGAGTAAGAATGGGTAGCAAAGTTCTTTGGTTAGAGGCTCTACTACTGGGAGTATGCGCATTATTCCGTAACCTCCTAGTTTCAGGAGTACTGCGGCAAGAATCATGGACCCGGCGATAGGGGCTTCTACATGTGCTTTGGGGAGTCAAAGATGGGCGCCGTAAAGTGGTAGTTTTACTAGGAAGGCTAGAAAGCAGGCTACTCATCATAGTTTGGTTGAGCTTGTTATTGGTATTCCTGTAATTGGAAGTGGGGCAGGAAGGAGGGATAGGGTTCCGATATTTTTTTGTAGTATTAGAAGAGCAATAAGTAGGGGGAGCGAGCTTGCTAAGGTGTAGAAAAGGAAGTATATACCTGCGTTAAGGCGTTCTTTTTGGTTCCCTCATCGGGTAATAATAATGAGAGTGGGGATTAGGGTGGCTTCAAATATTACGTAGAATATTATAAGTTCGGTAGCGCTGAAAGCCATGATCAGGAGAATTTGAAGAGATGTAAGGAGTGTAATATATATTCGTTGTCGGTTTACGGGTTCGTGTTTTGTATGATGTTGGCTGGCGATGATCATAAGGGGGAGAAGTCAGCAGGTAAGAATTAAGAGGGGTTTAGAGAAGGGGTCGGTTGCTATATAGGTATTAAAATGCGATCATCCTAGCTCTGATGTATTTTCTGATCAGTAGAGACTGGCGATGGCAATGATTATGCTGTGCGTGAGAGTAGTGGGTCATAGTCATTTGGCCGGGGTCAGCCATGTTGTTAAAATTAATAAGATGGTAGGAACGAGAACAATTAACATTGGAGGAGATTAAGGTTTTGTATGCGGTCGCTGCCGTGAGTTCGTACAGTAGCTACTAGAAGGGCCAGGCCGGCACTTGCTTCGCAGGCCGAAAATGCGAGGAGTAGTATAGGCGAGGCAGAGAAGACAGAGACGTTTAACTGTAAGGCTCATAAGGAGAGGGCCATAAAAAGGGAGAGTATCATCCCTTCTAGGCATAAAAGGGCGGAGAGAAGATGGGTTCGATGGAGGGCAAGACCCGATAGGCCCAACATAAAGGCTGATGAGAAAGCAAAATGTGTGGGTGTCATTAGGTTAATTGTGGACTTTAACCACAGGTTTTTGAGCCGAAATCAAATGTTTTAATTAAACTAATTACCTATTCAGCCCACTCTAGTCCTCCCTGAAGCCATTCATAAATTAGGCCTAAGGTGAGGAGGGCTAAAACGGCTGAGGCTCAGAGGAAAGTAAGTAGGGGTGAGGCTAATTGGTCTCCTCAGGGGAGTGGAAGAAGAAGAGCAATTTCTAGGTCGAAGAGAAGAAAAAGGATAGCGACTAGGAAAAATCGAAGGGAGAAGGGTAGTCGGGCTGTCCCCAGTGGGTCGAAGCCACATTCGTAAGGGGAGAGTTTCTCGTGATCAGGGCCTATCAGAGGAAGTCAAAATGCTACTACAATAAGGATAAGTGATAAAACAGTAGAAATGCCAAAGATTGCCGTGATCAGATTCATTATCTTTCCTTGGATTTTAACCAAGATCGGGTGATTGGAAGTCACAAATACTTAACTTGTACTAGAAAGATTATGAGCCTCATCAGTAGATGGAGATATAGAGGAATAGTCAGACGACGTCTACGAAGTGTCAATATCAGGCGGCTGCTTCAAATCCGAAGTGGTGCTGGGAAGTAAAGTGGTACTGAATTTGGCGTAGCAGGCAGACAGCTAAGAAAGTTGAGCCAATAATTACGTGGAGTCCATGGAAGCCAGTTGCTACAAAGAAAGTGGAGCCGTATACTCCGTCTGCGATTGTAAAAGGGGCTTCATAATACTCTATTGCTTGGAGGGCTGTGAAGTAGAAGCCGAGGAGAATTGTTAATAAAAGGCCTTGAATTGCGTCTTTTCGGTTGCCTTCTATAATAGCGTGGTGGGCTCAAGTAACTGTTACTCCGGATGCTAGTAGGACAGCTGTATTGAGTAGAGGGACTTCAAATGGATCTAATGTAGTAATTCCTGTGGGGGGTCAGCAACCTCCTAGTTCGGGTGTGGGGGCGAGGCTTGAGTGGTAGAAGGCTCAGAAAAATCCTAGGAAGAAGAAAACTTCTGATGTGATAAATAGAATTATTCCGTATCGGAGGCCTTTTTGGACTGGGGGTGTATGATGTCCTTGGAATGTGGCTTCTCGTACGATGTCTCGTCATCATTGATATATGGTTAAGAGGAGAATAATTGTTCCAAGGAAGATGAGAGTTATAGAATGGTAGTGGAATCAAATTGCAAGGCCTGATGTTATTAACAGAGCACCAACTGCGCCTGTTAATGGTCAGGGGCTGGGGTCAACTATATGATATGCGTGTGCTTGACGGGCCATTAGATGTTTTCTTGCAGGTACAAGCTTAAAAGCAGTACGAACACGTAGGCTTGAATTAAAGCCACTGCCACTTCTAGAAGGGACAGTAAGAATAATAACATTATTGTTAGAATTGCTACATTAGGTATCATTGGTAAAAGAACAAATGCGGCTGTGGAAATTAGTTGAATAAGGAGATGACCGGCGGTGAGGTTGGCGGTCAATCGCACTCCTAATGCTAGCGGACGGATAAACAAGCTAGCGGTTTCAATCATAATCAACACTGGGACCAGGAGGCCGGGGGTGGCTTCTGGTAGAATGTGGGCTACAGCTGCATTTGGTTGGTTTCGCAGGCCTATTAGGACTGTGGCCAGTCAAAACGGGACTGCGAAACCCATATTAAGGGCCAGTTGGGTTGTTGGGGTAAATGTGTAAGGCAAAAGCCCCAACGAATTAAGAGAAATGAGAAATACTATAAGTGAACAAAAAATAAGTGCTCACTTATGCCCGGCAGGATTAAGAGGTAGGAGAAGTTGCTGCACGAAGCGACCAATAAACCAATTTTGGAGGGTTAGGAGTCGGTTACTGAGTCAGCGGGGGGAGGGGGTAGGGAAGAGAACTCAGGGAAGTGTTAAAGAGAGAGTCATGAGAGAGATACCAAAGAGTACAGGGCTTAAAAATTGGTCAAAAAAACTTAGTGCCATGGTCAAGTTCAGGAGCTCGCTTCAGGTTTATGTGTAGTATGCGGGTTGAGCTCATTAGGGAAAGTGTGGGCTATAATTTTCGGAGGAATAATGGTAAGGAAAACTAGCCACGAAAAAACGAGAATACTAAATCACGGCGCTGGATCCAGCTGAGGCATTAGTCACTATGGGTGGGTGGGAGTCACCATACTTTAGCTTAAAAGGCTAACGCTGTACCCAATTCAGCTACTTAGTGAAGCGTCTTGAAGGGCTTTAGTAGATCAGTCTTCAAAGTGTGTTAATGGGACGGCTTCTACTACGATAGGCATAAAACTGTGGTTGGCTCCGCAAATTTCTGAGCATTGACCGTAGAAGACTCCAGGTCGAGATGCGATGAAAGCTGTTTGGTTAAGGCGTCCAGGAACTGCGTCTATTTTAATGCCAAGGGCTGGTACGGCTCAGGAGTGAAGTACGTCTTCAGCGGAAACAAGGACTCGAACAGGTGCTTCTGTTGGAACAATCATTCGGTGGTCTACTTCTAGGAGGCGGAATTGGCCTGGAGTTAGGTCTTGGGTAGGGATTATGTACGAGTCAAAGCTTAGTTCACCGTAGTCGGTATATTCATAAGTTCAGTATCATTGGTGACCAATGGCTTTGACTGTGAGATGAGGATTATTAACTTCATCTATAAGATAAAGAATACGGAGGGAAGGGAGGGCAATCAGAACTAGAATAACGGCTGGGAGGACAGTTCATACAATTTCAATCTCTTGGGAATCTAGAATGTGTTTGTTAGTGAGCTTAGTGGTAACTATAGCCACAAGGATGTAAAGAACTAGTGTGCTAATTATAAAAACGATTATTAGAGCATGGTCGTGGAAGTGAAGAAGTTCTTCTATAATGGGTGAAGCTGCGTCTTGGAAACCTAATTGTGAGGGATGTGCCATTAGATAGTTAAGACACGTAGGATTTTAACCTACAACTTTGCCTTGACAAAGCAATGTATATTGATTTTACTAGAGTCTTATAAAGAAAGTGACAGAGTGGTTTTGTGGTTGGCTTGAAACCAACCTACGGGGGTTCAATTCCTTCCTTTCTCGGTAGTTAGTTAACTTGAACAAATGCAGGCTCTTCAAATGTGTGGTAGGGGGGAGGGCAGCCGTGCAGTCATTCTACATTGGTTGTTGTTAATTCAACTGATAGGACTTCTCGTTTAGCAGCGAATGCTTCTCAGATAATAAATAAGAACATGATTACAGCTGTTAAGGAGATTAGTGAGCCGAAAGAGGATACTGTATTTCAGAGTGTGTAGGCATCCGGGTAGTCTGAATACCGTCGGGGTATTCCGGCCAGACCAAGGAAGTGTTGGGGGAAAAAGGTTAGGTTTACCCCTACAAATATAATTCCAAAGTGGATTTTTGTTCAGGTGCTGTGAAGGGTGTAGCCTGTAAATAGCGGGAATCAGTGGACGAAAGCAGCAAGAATAGCAAAGACAGCTCCTATTGATAGAACATAATGGAAGTGAGCTACTACATAGTATGTGTCATGAAGGACAATATCGAGAGATGAGTTGGCTAGAACGATTCCTGTTAAGCCTCCAACGGTGAAAAGGAAAATGAAGCCGAGTGCCCACAGGAGTGGGGTTTCTCATTTGATAGCCCCTCCGTGAAGGGTTGCTAATCAGCTAAAGACTTTTACACCAGTAGGAATTGCAATGATTATGGTAGCAGATGTGAAATAGGCTCGAGTATCTACATCCATTCCGACTGTAAACATATGATGGGCTCATACAATGAAGCCTAGAAGGCCAATTGCTATTATAGCTCAAACTATTCCTATATAGCCGAAAGGTTCTTTTTTACCTGAGTAGTAGGCAACGATGTGGGAAATCATTCCGAAGCCAGGAAGAATCAGGATATATACTTCAGGATGTCCGAAGAATCAGAATAAGTGTTGATATAGGATAGGGTCACCTCCTCCTGCAGGGTCAAAGAAAGTTGTGTTTAGGTTTCGGTCTGTAAGAAGTATTGTAATACCAGCTGCAAGGACAGGAAGGGATAGAAGAAGTAGAACGGCTGTAATTAAGACGGATCATACGAAGAGAGGGGTTTGATATTGGGACATAGCGGGAGGCTTCATGTTGAGGATTGTTGTAATGAAATTAATTGCCCCAAGAATGGAGGAGATTCCTGCAAGGTGGAGGGAGAAGATGGTTAAATCAACGGATGCCCCAGCGTGTGCTAGGTTACCAGCTAGTGGAGGATAGACTGTTCAACCCGTACCAGCCCCTGACTCTACGCCAGAAGAAGCGAGCAGCAGGAAAAAGGAAGGGGGCAGAAGTCAAAAGCTCATGTTATTTATTCGAGGGAAAGCCATGTCAGGAGCTCCGATCATTAGAGGAATTAGTCAATTTCCAAATCCTCCAATCATAATTGGTATTACTATAAAGAAGATTATTACAAACGCATGTGCCGTAACAATAACATTATAGATCTGGTCATCGCCCAGGAGAGTGCCTGGTTGGCTGAGCTCTGCTCGGATAAGCAGGCTTAAGGCGGTGCCCACTATTCCAGCCCAAGCACCAAATACTAAATAGAGGGTGCCGATGTCTTTATGGTTAGTCGAGAAAAATCAACGTGTGATTGCCACAGGTAAGATGGCTGAGATTAAGCGGTGGATTGTAGCCCCACATACAGAGGTTTAAGTCCTCTTCTTATCAGGCCTTGAGGTGTCTTCCACGTTAGATTGCAAATCTAAAGAAGTAGACTGACGGTCTGCCGGGGCTTTCCCCCGCCCTTTTTGCCGATCGGGCGGGGGAAAGTTAGACGGATGCTCGCTGGTTTGAGCGTTTAGCTGTTAACTAAAAGTTTGCAGGATCGAGGCCTGCCTGTCTAGAAAGGTCTTAGCTTAGTTAAAGCGTCTGTTTTGCATGCAGAAGATGTGGGATAGTGTCCTGCAGGTCTTACAGAGACTAGAAGACTTTCACTTCTACTGAGGGCTTTGAAGGCTCTTGGTCTAATTTTAAACCTAAGTCTCTTAGAGGGTTAGTAGGGCCATTATAGTAGGGGTTAGTGGAAGGAGGGAGATGGTAGCTGTGGCAGAAATGGCAAGGGGTAGTGCTAACTGTGAAGAGGTAAGTCGTCAAGGAGTAATTCCGGTTAGGGTGTTGGGGGAAGCGGTTAGGGTCATTGCATACGAGAGTCGAAGGTAGAAGTATAGGCTAAGTAGAGCAGCTAGTGCTGCTACTGTGGCTATTGGGGTGAGGCCTTGTTTAGTTAGTTCTTGTAAAATTAGTCATTTTGGCATAAAGCCGGTAAGTGGCGGAAGGCCTCCAAGGGATAAGAGAATTAGAGGGGTCAGGGAAGTAATGATAGGGGCTTTTGCTCAGGAGGTTGCGAGTGCGTTAATGTTAGTTGATTTATTTAGTTTGAAGATGAGGAATGTTGCGGATGACATAATAATGTAGACTATTAGGGTGAGGAGGGTGAGGGAGGGGGAAAATTGCAGTACTAAGATTATTCAGCCAAGGTGGGCAATTGAAGAATAGGCGAGGATTTTTCGGAGCTGAGTTTGGTTAAGTCCTCCTCAGCCTCCCACTAGGATAGAGAGAAGGCCTAGGAGTATAAGAAGGCTTGGGTTGATAAATTGGATTTGGATAAGAAGGGCGAAGGGGGCGAGTTTTTGTCATGTGGAGAGGATCAGGCCAGTGGTTAAATCAAGTCCTTGAAGGACCTCAGGTAGTCAGGTGTGGAAGGGAGCAAGGCCAATTTTTAGGGCGAGAGCTAGAGTAAGGAGGGTTGCTGGAAATGGGTGGGATACTTGTTGGATATCTCATTGACCTAAAAGTCAAGCATTGGTAATGCCTGCAAAGAGAAGTGTGGCGGCAGCTGTTGCTTGGGTGAGGAAATATTTGGTGGCGGCTTCGACTGCTCGTGGGTGGTGATGTTGAGCTATTAGTGGGATGATGGCGAGGGTGTTGATTTCGAGGCCCATTCAGGCTAGTAATCAGTGCGAGCTTGCTAATGTAATTGTAGTGCCCAGGCCAAGACCAAGTAGAAGGGTAGTTAAGATGTAGGGGTTCATTAGTAAGGGAAGGATTTTAACCAACATATTTGGGGTATGGGCCCAAGAGCTTAATTAGCTGACCTTACTAGGAAGTGGTGTAGAGGAAGCACTGAGAGTTTTGATCTCTCCGGGTAGGGTTCGAACCCCTTCTTTCTAAGAAGCCGGAAGGGCTTTCACCTTCATGATTCACTCTATCAAAGTGATCCTTTAATTCAGGCACGGCTTCTGGGTTACAGTTGTGGGGGGAGACCTGCAAGCGCGATGGGGAGTGCGAGGTGCCAAATGACCAGGGCTAGCGTGAGGGGCAGGAAGTTTTTTCAGATTAAATGCATGAGTTGGTCATATCGGAAGCGAGGGTATGAGGCTCGGACCCATAGGAAGAGGATTGAGAGAAGGGTAGCTTTTGTTATTATATTTATTGTGGTCAGTATAGGGAATATAGGGATGTGGGAGGCTCCTAGGAATAGGGTGGCGGAAAGGGTATTTATGAGAAGGATATTGGCGTATTCTGCTAGGAAAAATAGGGCGAAAGGGCCTCCTGCATATTCTACATTAAAGCCTGAGACAAGTTCAGATTCACCTTCAGTTAGGTCAAAGGGGGCACGATTTGTTTCGGCTAATGTTGAAATATATCATATTGCGGCCAAAGGTCAGGCGGGTAAAATTAATCATGTGCTTTCTTGGGCAACGCTAAATGTGTGAAGTGTAAAGCCTCCGGCAAAGATAATAATGTTTAGTAAGATTAGTCCTAGGCTAACTTCATAAGAAATAGTTTGGGCTACTGCTCGTAAGGCACCAATAAGGGCATATTTTGAGTTGGATGCTCAGCCTGATCCTAGAATTGAGTATACTGCAAGACTAGATAGGGCAAGAATAAATAGGATACCAAGATTTAGGTCGATAACTGGGTATGGTAGAGGCATTGGGGCCCATAGTGTGAGGGCTAGTGTAAGGGCCAGAGCGGGGGTAAGGAGGAAAAGGAGGGGGGAGGAGGTTGAGGGGCGTACGGGCTCTTTGATGAATAGTTTTAGGCCGTCTGCAATGGGTTGAAGAAGGCCATAGGGGCCTACAACATTTGGTCCTTTACGTAATTGTATATAGCCTAGGACTTTTCGTTCAAGTAGAGTGAGGAAAGCAACGGCTAGTAAAATAGGGATTATAAAGGCTAAGGGGTTAATTAAGTAAATAGTAAGTGTTGAGAGCATAATTAAGGAAAGGATTTGAACCTTTGTGGGAAGGGTTTAGGACTTTTGCAATGCCGGGCTCTGCCACCTTAACATAACGTTTTCTCAGTTAGGGGTGTATGCCCTTTTGTCTATTTTAGTTAATTTCATAAGGTAAGGGAGAGGCGTGCTGGAAGTATGGGCCCCCTCTTTTCGGTCCTTTCGTACTAGAAAAAAGTATGTCATAGATAGAAACTGACCTGGATTGCTCCGGTCTGAACTCAGATCACGTAGGACTTTAATCGTTGAACAAACGAACCCTTAATAGCGGCTGCACCATTAGGATGTCCTGATCCAACATCGAGGTCGTAAACCCTCTTGTCGATATGGGCTCTAGAAGAGGATTGCGCTGTTATCCCTAGGGTAACTCGGTCCGTTGATCGGCGTTGCCGGATCTTATTTAGTCAGATGTTCTGTTTGTTTGAGCGGGAGCTCTTAATTTGGAGAGACGGAGCTCTCTTTCTACACGGGGGTTATTTGTTTCGCCGCGGTCACCCCAACCAAAGACATTAGGGCAGCAAGCATTAAGTTTGGTCTCTTATTCGAGGGTGTTTAACATGGTCTACTTTTGTCTAAAGCTCCATAGGGTCTTCTCGTCTTATGGGGCTATTTCCGCTTCTGCACGGGAAGATCAATTTCATTGACTTGAAAAAGGAGACAGTTAGGCCCTCGTTATGCCATTCATACAGGTCCCCATTTAAAAGACAAGTGATTGCGCTACCTTCGCACGGTCAAAATACCGCGGCCGTTAAACATATAGTCACAGGGCAGGCGAGACCTCTTATTCGTTGATTTTGCAAGAGGCGATGTTTTTGGTAAACAGGCGAGGCCTTAATTTGCCGAGTTCCTTCTTCTTCTTTTAGTCTTTCCTTGAAATCACACCAGTGTAGGGGTAACGGTGTTTTATTGGGGGATTTTCTAGATGTATCAGGTTGTAGTCCAATACCCTCTTTGTTTGGGGCCGTTAATTTTCGGTGGTGGGTCCATTTCGATTTACACTTGTGATAGGAGAAAGTCAAATAACTCTCTTATTACTCATTCTAGCATGATCTCTTCTATGTTTGCATAGAGAGGCCTGGTAAAGTTAGGGGATTAAAATTAAATTATCGGAATTATGAGGCGGCACAATTAGTTCGAGCTTTAACGCTTTCTATAAGGATGGCTGCTCTTAAGCCCACTTGAGTTTTTTGCCTTGTTTAACTGTGATCTTTATCCTCCTGCAAAAGTTGTGTCTTATATCAAAGGAGCTGTTCCCCCTTTGATTAACTCTATTGGTTTCTCTGGGCGTCCGAAGAGGGGATGAGGAAGGGAAGAGAGTGAAGAAGCCAATAGGCTGAACTCCTATTCATTTCTCAGGCAACCAGCTATAACTAAGTTCGATAGGTCTGTCACCGCTACTCAAAATTCTTCCCACTCTTTTGCCACAGAGACGGGTTTGCCCTAGATAGGCTGTTTTGGAGTAGCTCACTTAGTTTCGGGGAGTCGAACTAAAGTGCTCTTTGCTCGAGGTTTTCTAGCTATATCATGATGCAAAAGGTACGAGCTTAAATCTCTGCTTTTTTAGGCTTGTTGTCCTGTTTCATGAGTCTTTCAGCATTCCCTTACGGTACTTCTTCTGTCGTTCCTGGGTTCTTTTTCTATCGCCTATACTGAAGGGGAAAAATGTTTTGTTTAGTAATGTTTGTGTGTATTAGGGGGTATTGATATGTTGGAAAGTTTTGTTTTGGTTAGGTGGACTAGCTGTTAAGCTTCAGGGCAATCCGAATCGCACGGATGACTTCTCAGTGTAAGGGAGATGCTTTACTATCTTAGCCATGCTCTGAGTTTTATCCAAGCGCACCTTCCGGTACGCTTACCATGTTACGACTTGCCTCTCCTTTACAGTTATAGCATATTAGTTATGTTAAAAGTCTTAGTTCGGAGAGAGTGACGGGCGGTGTGTGCACGCTTCAGGGCCAACTTCAGCAAAACACTCTATTTTTTGCTTACTGCTAAATCCTCCTTCAGATACTCGTTTCAGGGTGATCATCCGTATTTACTGTGTTAGTAAATGTAGCCCATTTCTTCCCCTTCCATTCGCTACACCTCGACCTGACGTTCTGGGCTGTGCCGATTGTGCTTACTATGGGGCCTTCACAGGGTAAGCTGGCGACGGTGGTATATAGGCGGAAATGGCAAGGAAGGGTGAGGTTTAACGGGGATTATCGGTTCTAGAACAGGCTCCTCTAGGTGGGTCTAAAGCACCGCCAAGTCCTTTGGGTTTTAAGCTGGTGCTCGTAGTTCCCAGGCGGACAGTGGGTGTAATTAACTGTCAATGTTTAGGGCTAGGCATAGTGGGGTATCTAATCCCAGTTTGTACCCTAGCTTTCGTGGAATCAGACTTAATAAAGCCACTTTCGTAGTTGGGCTTCTTACCTTCGAGAGTGTATAACAACTTAGAGGGCATTCGGCTTTAGTTTCTATACATCTTAACCACTCTTTACGCCGATGACTGTCAACTTGAGTCTCTCGTATAACCGCGGTGGCTGGCACGAGTTTTACCGACTCTCAGTAGCATTAACTAAGTCAAGCTTTCACTTATGGCTTAAAATCTATCACTGCTGAATTCCCTTGGGGGTGTGGCTAAGCAAGGTGTCGTGGGCTACATTTAAGTGTGCCTGATACCAGCTCCTTGATCTCATTCAGAGATTAAAGGGCATTCTCACAGGGGCGCGGATACTTGCATGTGTAAATTTAGCTATAGCTGACAGTAAAGTCAGGACCAAACCTTTGTGCTTACGGAGCTTTCTAGGGCTCATCTTAACATCTTCAGCGTTATGCTTTATTTAAGCTACGTTTGC